CGGGTCTAAAGGTGCAAAGCCATTTCAATTTTCTATTTTTTTTTTTTTTCGGTAAATGTAAATCAATTGTGAAATGCTTTTCTATTTCTTTTCTAGAATACCCATTATCTGCTTTACATCTTCTATGCGAAAGTGTTCAATTTTCATAAGGTCTCCTTGACGCGTATTCAAAAGGTCAAATAATGTATGTATATTGGACTTTTTGAGACAATTATAGATTCTGGGAGACATTTCTGATTGGTCAATAAAAATCGATTTCAATGCGATTTCTTTTTTGTTTTTCGTTAGTTTAGCCAATCTATCATGAAAAGTAAAAAAGGGTAAAGTAACCTTGTATTGATTGTTCTCTAAATGTAAGTTTTCGTCTGCTGCCTGGAGAAAGGGAATAAATAAATCAATCAAACTCCGGGAGGCTTCATGAAGTGCTTCTTTAGGAGTTAAACTCCCATTTGTCCATATTTCTAGAAAAAGGATCTCTTGTTTTTCATTGCCATTCACATAAGACTGAATACTATGATTCGCATTTCGAACAGGCATGAATACAGCATCTATAGGATAACAATTTCCGTCTTGAAAGGTATTTGGCGTTTTTATATTATATCCTCGCCTCCTCTCGATTTGTAATCCAATAGACAAATCAATTGGTTCGGTTAGGCTAGCTATGTGCTGCGTATTATCAACGATTTCCACAGAAGGCGGCAAGAGGATGTCTTGAGCAGTTACATATCCCGGGCCTTTGACACAAATAAGAGCGTCACAAGTTCCATAAAGATTACTTCTCAATACAATATCTTTCAAATTCATTAAAATTTCATGTACCGATTCTTGAATACCCACTATGGTAGAATATTCGTGTGGGATTTTCTCAGATTTTGCGCGTGTAATACACGTTCCTTCTATTTCTCCAAGCAAAACTCTTCGCATCGCAATGCCTATTGTGTCGGCTTGACCTTTCATAAGTGGAGACAAAATAAAGCGCCCATAATAAAGACGCTTACTGTCTGTTCTTGATTCAACACACTTCCACTGCAGTGTCCGAGTAGATACTTTTACTTTCTCTCGAACCATAGTAATATTATTTGTCAGATCATTGAGTCATTTATTTCTCTTGAAATCTCTTCAATGTTTATTTCTACACCCGTCTTTTTTTAGGGGGTCTGCAACCATTGTGTGGCATAGGGGTTACATCCCGTACGAAATTTAAAAGGATACCGCTTCTACGAATAGCTCGTAATGCCGCATCTCTTCCGAGACCAGGACCCTTTATCATGACTTCTGCTCGTTGCATACCTTGATCCGCTACTGCTCGAATAGCATTTCCTGCTGCGGTTTGAGCAGCAAAGGGCGTACCTCTTCTTGTACCCCTGAATCCACAAGTACCGGCCGAGGACCAAGAAATTACCCGACCCCGGACATCTGTAACAGTCACAATGGTGTTGTTGAAACTTGCTTGAACATGAATAACGCCCTTTGGTATTCGACGTCCACTTTTACGTGAACCAATCCGTCCCGGCCTACGTGAACCACTTCTTGGTGGAGATTTTGCCATATTTGATCATTTCATAAATATAAGTCAGAGATATATGGATATATCCATTTCTTGTCAAAACCAATCTTTTATTTTGATTTGTTCATCGGTTACTTTCTAAAGTCCCTTTTCGAAAGATTATCCTTGTCTTTGTTTATGTCTCGGGTTGGAACAAATTACTATAATCCGTCCCCTCCTGCGGATCAGTCGACATTTTTCACAAATTTTACGAACTGAAGCCCTTATTTTCATAATTGTTATTCCTTAAATGAATTTCGAATCTACTTATTGGTATTGGAAGAAAATAAGTTTCTTTAAATTTTTGAACCGCAATTTGTATCCCCCTGAAAGGAATGTTGAAAAATCACCTAATCACTCAAATCCTTTTGTGTAGTCTATAGTCTATATATTATATATACGACCTCCAGTTGAATCATAACGACTTCCTTCAATTTTGCCTCTAGCCACCGGGAGTATATGTATAATAGTATATGTAGAAAAACGGGTCGGATCCCTCCTGAAACATAATCTAGAATTCGAATCTTAATCTTACTTCACTCTTTAAACTATCTAAAAGAACCCGGAGCATACCTTTGGTAAGTTATTCGGTAATTAAACCTCGAGGAATCCTCCCCCTTTTTTTCTCACAACACAAAAGTAAGCTCCAAATACAATTCGGATAGAAGAATAATTACCATATATAACACAAAATTTCTCCACCGATTCTTTCTAGTCGAGCCGCTCGGTCTGTCATTATACCCCGAGAAGTGGAGAGAATTACAATCCCCATCCCATCTAAAATTCTAGGAATTCGTCGATAGTTAAAATAGATTCGTAGACCGGGTCGACTGATTCGTTTTAAATTGAAAATGGGTCTGTACGGCCCTTTCCTATTCCTTCGATGTCGTAGGGTTAAAACCAAAAAAACTTTTTTGTTTTCCATGAGTTTCCTTGCGTTTTCGATAAAACCCTCTCGCAAAAGTATTTTAACAATGTTTTCGGTGATTTTAGTAGATGCTATTCGAACCATTCCCTTTCTATTCATGTCAGCATTTCGTATAGAAGTTATTATGTCAGCAATAGTGTCCTTGCCCATGATAAACTGAAAATTTTGTTGCTTCCGAATTTTGATATAATCAACATGTTCTTTTTTTTTATGAAAATTATTAAAAGTATATGCGTGAGACATACTCTACTAAATTTTTATTTATCTATTTTATTTTCATATCTTATAATACTTCAGGTGCTAATGAAACTATTTTAGTAAAATTCAACTGTCTCAATTCCCGGGCGATCGCACCAAAAACTCGAGTTCCCTTTGGATTTCCTTCTTGATCAATGACAACTGCAGCATTGTCATCGTACCGTATTATCATACCGTTATCACGTCTGAGTTCTTTACAAGTACGTACAATTACAGCTCTGATCACTTCTGATCTTTCTAGAGGCGTATTGGGTACTGCTTCCTTGATCACAGCAACAATAACGTCACCAATATGAGCATATCTACGATTACTGCCTCCTATGATTCGAATACACATCAATTCTCGGGCACCGCTATTGTCTGCTACATTCAAATGGGTTTGAGGTTGAATCATATCGTTTTTTGAGTCCGTTTTTTTAATGGTTAATTTAAAGTAAAGCACTGAAAGGACGAAGTAAAAAAAAAAGAAAAAAAAAAAAGGAAGACCCGCATTTTTTTATACCCAAGATTTATTTCCTTTGTTTCGACATTCCTATCCCGAAATAATGAATTGAGTTCTTATAGGCATTTTGGACGCCGCTATTGAAATAGCCTTTCGAGCTATATTTTCAGCTACTCCACTCATTTCATAAAGTATTCTACCCGGTTTAACGACGGCTACCCAATATTCGGGGGATCCTTTACCGGACCCCATACGGGTTTCCGTGGGTCTTACTGTAACTGGTTTGTCTGGAAAGATACATACCCATATTTTTCCACCGCGCCGTATATTCCGTGTCATTGCTCGGCGCCCCGCTTCGATTTGTCTAGATGTGATCCAAGCGGGTTCAAGTGCTTGAAGAGCATATCTGCCGAAACAAATATGATTACCTCGATAAGATATCCCTTTCATTCGTCCTCTATGTTGTTTACGGAATCTTGTTCTTTTGGGGTTATAATTGATGGTTCTTTCTCAATGCCATCTCTACTACAGAACTGGACATGAGAGTTTCTTCTCATCCAGCTCCTCGCGAAAGATTTTATCAAAATATAGGGGATTTAATGAATAATATACTGAAGCATAGGATTTTTTGAAAGTTCATCTAATTAATCTATTCGAAATTTGTATATCGCGTTTAGATATAGAATTGAAACATTTATGTTCTATTTATAGATAATCTCAATGTTCAATGTCTTTTTTTTTTTTTACCGTTATAACAAATCTTTATTTTGTTTTGCCCTTTACCATATCGGATCGATCAAAATGAATAAATCCAAGAAAAGAAAAAATAAATAAATAAACCTTTCGCGGGCGAATATTTACTCTTTCAATATCTATTTCAGTTGTAGGGTTAGTTCATGACCTCTACGAATAAAAGAATAGTTTAGTTCCTGGGTTCGTTTCGCCATCCCACCCAATAAATCATTAAGATTCATTTTCCAATTTTCCATTAGAATCTTCTTTATTCACGGGTTCCATCGTTCCCATTGCTTCTCGATTAATGGTTAGGTCTGAATTCTCCAACGGAGTCCTTAATTCAATTTTTTCTTAAGTCAATTTTCTCAGTTTTTATTGGCTCGGGGCTCTTTCTTTTTTTGTTCTATGAGCGGATTCATCTAGTTGGGATGAATCATTATTGATGCTGTATTACACTGTTTTTTATGAGATGACTTACAGACCTTACATATTGAAATCTTATATCATTGAGATTTTCTTTCTCTCTTTCTCTCATCCTTCCAGTTATCCGCATGCTTTTCGATTTTCTTTCACAACTTAGAACTTCACAACCTACAATCAGATTGTGTTTTTATGTTTATGCAAATTTCGGTTGCTCCAACGATATGACTACTATAGTATATCTTGACCGGTTCTTTGGATTCAGATAATACGAAGCAATGAGTTGGTTATTAGTGCTATAGTTATTAGTTCATACTACCGGACGGTACATTTTTTGGAATCCTAGCCCTAACAAAAACCAACGAGTCGCACACTAAGCATAGCAATTATATAAAAAAATAAATCGAATTTTTATTCAACCCTATAGAATTGCGGAATTTCTCATTTTTGTTTTGATTGAAGATAAAAAGAGTTCGTTCTTTGTTTGGTTTATTTCCATTAATGGGGAGGCTCTAAAGACACGTAAACTCTTATTTTTTTTCGTCTACAAATATCCAAATTTTGATTCCCAATACCCCGTATATAGTTCGAACCGTATAGGAACAATAATCAATTTTAGCTCCAATGGTTTGTAGAGGAACTCTACCTTCTCTGATCCATTCGGCGCGCGC